GTACTTCTGTTGTATCAATTATCATTTTAACGATCAACTTCTCCCATAATGATATCTATACTACCTAGTATCGTCATAATATCAGCCAATTTCATTCCTTTAACTAACTGAGGAAGAATTTGCAAATTAATAAACCCCGGAGGACGAATTTTATATCGCCAAGGAAAAACACCCTTATCTCCTATCAGAAAAATTCCCAATTCTCCCTTTGGTGCTTCGACTCTCGTATAAAGTTCTTGCTTCGACAATTCAAAAGTCGGAGAAGGTTTTTTACTAATGAATCGATAGTCAAACTCATTCCATAAAGTATCTTTTACTCTATCAAAGCGGCGGATTTCTAAATTTTCATAGGGCCCTCCAGGAATTCCTTCTAGGGCCTGTTGAATAATTTTTATGGATTCTGTCATTTCACTGATTCGTACTAAATAACGAGCTAATGAATCCCCCTCTTTTTGCCATTGGACTTCCCAATCAAATTCGTCGTAACACTCATAATGATCAACTTTACGAAGATCCCATTGTATTCCGGAAGCTCGTAGCATTGGTCCCGACAAACCCCAATTTATTGCTTCCTCTCCACCAATAATGCCTACTCCTTCAACTCGTTCTAAAAAAATGGGATTCCGTGTAATAAGCTTTTGATATTCAGCAATTCCTGTTAAAAAATAATCGCAAAAATCCAAACATTTATCTATCCAGCCATGAGGTAAATCAGCAGCGACTCCGCCAATACGAAAAAAATTGTGCATCATTCGCATACCGGTGGCAGCTTCGAATAGGTCATATATCAATTCTCTTTCTCGAAAAATATAGAAGAAGGGAGTCTGTGCCCCAATATCTGCCATAAAAGGGCCAAGCCATAACAAATGCGAAGCTATACGACTTAACTCCAACATAATGACTCTGATATAACTGGCCCTTTTAGGGACTTGAATATTGCCTAATTGCTCTGGCCCATTTACAGTTATTGCTTCTGTGAACATAGTAGCTAAATAATCCCAACGTGTTACATAAGGCAAATATTGTATAATTGTTCGATTTTCCGCAATTTTTTCCATACCTCTGTGTAAATAACCCAATATTGGTTCACAGTCAATAACATCTTCACCATCTAGAGTAACAATGAGTCGAAGAACACCATGCATTGATGGGTGGTGAGGTCCCATATTGACTATCATGAGGTCTTTTCTAGCTGGTACAGTCATAGGTTTTTCCTGATTCATTCTTCCATGAATTGCTGAAAGCGAAAAGAAGTTCATCAAACTTTAAGCGAATAATTAAAACTAACTCTTCAAATTAATGAGTTTTTCTCTCTCGAATACCCAACTGCCCTATTAATTCTTTATAACGCGATCTATTTTTTTTTGACAAATAAGCCAGCAAGCGTTGACGTTTTCCCAGAATTTTCCGCAGACCTCTCTGAGATAAATAGTCTTTTTTGTGCAATTCCAAATGTGAAGTAAGTCTCCGTATCTTATTGGTGAAACTTACTACTTGAAATTCAACAGATCCTCTGTTTTCTTTGTTTTCTTCTTGTTCTTGCAAAATAATTGAAATAAATGAATTTTTTACCATAAAAGAATTTCACACTCCCCTTTTTACAGATATTTATTTTATTGATCAGTAATAATAATGTCAGAAATTTTAATGTAGTATACACAATAATCATAATTTCTTTATATATTCCTTATTTTATCAATTAACATTAATCAATAGAAAAATGAAAAAATATGATTGATAGAATAGAACAACAGAATATATAGGAAACTCAAAATTTGAAATCAGGGATACATATATATCCTTAACATACTCAAACGGCTCCCATTATTGGTATCAAACCAATAGCGATTCATACAAGCTAAATCTTCTAATCGATAATTAGGCCAAAAAAAGAACTTTAATTGAATTAATTCATTTTTTTTTCTGTCAATTTTTTTACTTTCATCCAAAAATTGACTCCAGTTTTTTATCTTGTTCTCCTTGCAAAATAATTGATTTTTATGCACAGCATTCTGGTTCTTTAAATTCAAATTGAAAGAAATTAGAATTCTCAATTCTCTACGACGTCTAGACGATAAAATTTTTTCAGGAACAAGCAAATCATAATTATTTTTGTTTCTATTTAAAGTTTTTCTTTTATGTCTTGAAATGGATTCATCAAAATTATTCTTAGCAACGTTTTGGGGGTTTCGGTATCTTTGATTACTCTGGTGCTTACTTTTATGAACCAATGAAATACCTATGATTTGATACATAAAAAACTGTCCGTCATTTTTTACAGATAGACGGGCAGGTTCCATAATTAATATTCCCTTTTTCGTTAATTGTGTAAGATTTAAACGCCTCCTCATTATATCCAGATTCATTTCTTTCCTTTGAATATAGGATATAGTAATTTTTCTTACATTTATGAGGCTAAGCAGGAGACCATATATCTGGATATTATTCATCATTTTTTGATTCAATTGATTCAAACGTCCAGTCCATCTTAATTGCAAAGGAAAATCTCTTTTAAGGAATATTTTTAGTTTTTCGATCGATTCTAAAAAATATTCTTCAATATTGTTTTGATTCTTTAATTCAAAATATTGTTTTGAATTTGATGGGCTAAAATTTAAAAAATCCTCATTCTCCTCTTGCTTTCTCTTGATATTTTGATTTTCACTAAAATTTTGATTTATATTCAAATTAAAAAGAAGTAAGTTGCTTGGGATAAACCAAGGTTTCTCTTTATATTTATGATAAAGTATCACAAACTCTGGAAAGAAAAAATTTTTCGGATTCGATATGAGGCGATTTAAGATTAAGAATTTTTCATTCATTCCCATCCAATCAAAAGACATTCCCATCCAATCAAAAAAGACCTTTTTGTAATTGATTTCGGAATTTGAATCGATTGGAAGATAAAAAATATGAATTTTATCCCTTATTTTGTCCTTATTAGGTTCAACTTGAATATTTGTATTAAATTTCCAACTAAAATATTTTCTATCTGTATTTTTTTCCATATATATAATATCACTTTTTCCTAGATAATTCTTGATAGGAATATTCTTGAGTATGTTAAATTCTTTATTTCTACTGGAATTTTCTTGCTTCTTATTTGTTTCTAATGATGATGATGATCTATAAATATAGGACTTCTTCTTAGTTTCAGAATGAATATATTTATATGATAAAAGATCATATCTATAGTTTTTTTTTAAATTATCCTCTTTATTTGGTAATAAATATACTTTCGAATTTTGTTTTTTTTTGTAATCAAATAATGGGTCTTTTTCATAGAAATACCATTTCCTTAAATCCTTATTTTGAGACGTATGGCATTGATTTATTCCATTTCGCCATTTTTGTGGAACTAATCTAGACCATGTAATCTGAGATAAATCGTATTGATAATGACCTCTTAACCAGTTTTTCCATTGATTCATTCCATAATTTTGAAGTTTCTTATGTCTTATTTCGGAATCAAATATTCCTTGTCTTCCAAAAAAATCCTTGATTTCATTCTTAATAAAAAAAGACGGTCCATTATATTGAAGAATAGATCTTAACTTATTAAAGTTAATAACTTGGGTTTGTGATAATTTAAAAAATACATATTTTTGTGACAAGTAAGATAAATCAAAAAAAATATGTGACTTCTGCTTACTATTTCTAAGATTATTACTATTTCTAAGATTATCAAAAGCCTTTATAGTCATAGGTGAAATCAAGTCAATTTTATTTTGTTTTATTTTATTAATCCCTTCTTGATTTGTTTCATTGTTGTGAATGTATTTTTCAAGAATTTTTTTGGTTGATTCCATAAAAAGTTGTAGAGCTATTCTGCGCATATTAATGATACATAGAAATATATCTATGTATATTTTTTCAATGAAAAATTGAATTATTAATTCAATATTTTTTCTTTTTAATATTTTCCAAATTTTTGGGAGTGATTCTCCATTATTCTTTTTATTATTTTTTTTTTTTTCTATTTGATTTCTAATTGTGTTTCTTCTATCAATTCTATGTTTTATTTCTTCTTCTGCCTGTGAATAATTTGTCCAACCTGTAGATCTATTTTGACTAAATGATTCATTAATTATTTTATTGCTAATTATAGAATCTTTTTCCGTTTGAGTTTCACTTGATTCATATATTTCTCTCGGTATAAATAATGGAATTTTATTTCCTTTTAAAAGTTCTTTTATTTTTTTTTGTAAAAAAAAAAAAGCTTTTGCTTCTTTCTTTGTTATTTTTTTTAAAACTCTTCGAACTCGAAAATTTAATTTTCTTATTTCGACTTTATAGTCTATATCTTTTAAAATGGGTTCAAAAAAGGAAGGTGTTTTTCGAGGAGGACCAAAAGGATATTCCGTTTCCATTCCCAAAATGGTTAAAAAACAAGAATCAAAATCATCTTGTTGCTTTCGATCTCTATCATAAAGTCGTAGCTTAGATCTGTTCCAAGGTTTCAAATGAAAAGGATATAGTATTTTTATCTGAAAACCCTCTCTTAACCAATTTTTAGGAAATTCTGTTTTGGAGAATTGAAGACCATTATAGCTGCACTTTAGATAAATTTCTCTATTCCAATCTTGGAAATCCTCATACCATTCCGGAGATTGCCGTAATAAAATACGGCCAATATTCTTAACTATTATCAATAAGGGTAATTTAATATATCTTCTAAAAATTGATTGAGCTAGTAACAGAACACTTCTTGATTTTTGTGCATATGGAATGTTCTCCCAGAATTCTATTGCGTCTTCCTGGTGGTTTTTTTTTATTTGGAATTGTTGATGTTGATCTAAAATTTCGAATTCTGATTTTTTACCCAACCAGTTTCTAATATTAAAAAAAAGTTTCATTAAGTCGGATATAGGAAAAGGAAAATCTTCCATTTTTTCCAAAAAAAGTGGGGAATGGGGATTTCCTTGAGACGGTCCCCAAATAACCATTTTACGCCTTTGAATGCGCATAGATCCTTTGATTACGGCTCGACGAAAATCTGG